GCTGTTAGAAATGATACAGGAATGTCACAATATTTTTTTGAACTACAAGATAGTCTTGAGGGAGAAGAAAGAATCTCTTTTACACAACCCCCAATTCTATCCATTTTTTCAAAAGTTCTAAGAAAAAAGTTTCTCACAGATTCAGTCGACAACGCTAGAACAAGCTTCGAACTTTTTTTGGAAAACTTAGACGATAACATTGTAGTACATGCTCTAATGTTAAAAAATGAGCTTAAATGGCGAATTCAAAATATGGAAGAAAAGCTTTTTTCCAAAGACTTTTTCTTAAAAGTAAAAAACAAAAAGTTTTTTTCTTGGAATATGCTCCAAACAAAAACTCGGTTTTGTAACGACGATTCTTTTTATAACGACAATTCTAGAAAAAATGACTTATTGTACCTAGCATTACCAAGAGAAAATGATCCTTTGTTGAACAGATCATCCGTCAGGCTTTTACCCCGAAGCCTAAAGAAAAAACCCCGAAGCCTAAAGAAAAAACGCGGAACCCTAAAGAAAAAGCAAACGGAAGTACCACAATCTCCGTTGGAACAAGTGGAAAAATTAGAAAAATCAGATCCTAAAAAGCAAACGAAAGCACTAACGCGTATTAATATTCAAATTCAAGGTATGGATCTTAAAAAGAAAAATAAATTAAAACTTATATGCAAAAGATTAAACCAAATAAATCCTGAAAGGAAAAAGAAACTAGAACCTCGGTTGAGAAGATTTATAAAAATATTTAAAAATTTGGATCCTGGAAAGCGAAAAGAACTAGAACTTCGGTTGAAAAGATTTATAAAAATATTTAGAAAATTGAATACTAGAAAGCAAAAGAAACTAGAACTTTGGTTCAGAATATTTATAAAAAGATTTAGAAAATTGGATTCTGAAAAGCAAAAGAAAGTAAAACTAAAAAGACTAAAATTTAGTTACTTTATTATAAAAAAGCTTAAACAGAAAAAGGAAGGACAACAATTTCTGAAAGCTCTGGCGCAAAAATTCCAAGAAGAATTAAAATTACAAATAAAAGCATTTCGTAAAAAGAAAAGACGAGAAAAGAAAGGACAAGAAAAGAAAGGACAAGAATTTGTGGTGAGAAAATCACAAAAAGAATTCAAAAGAAAAGAATCTATTGAAGAGCAAAGACGAGAATTTCTGGTGAAAAAAGAATCAATAACGGAAAAAATTTTCCCCAAAAACAAAAGAAGGCCTAGGATAAACAAAAGAAGGCCTAGGATGCAAATGCAAAATCCTAGAGTCAAAATAAAAGGGAGAGTGGAAAAAATCAATAAAAAAATTCGCCGTTGGTTATACAAATTAACAGACGAGATAGAACAATTCACGTTTATATTTCGAAAACAGCTATCTACATACCATGAAATCTGGGAAAAAACTGCCTACTTTGACAGACTTTATACTCCTCCCACGAGCAAGAACGATGTTATATCAGAGTTTATGGCTAATTGTGTAGAGGACCCCCTATTTGTAGTGAACGATGCTAGCCCTCAAAATTTTCGACGAGCTTTAGTCAAGGGTTCCCTGGCGTCTCGAAGACGTAAACTGCTAATTCATAAGTTTTATAACCCACATGCTCGCTCGCCTCTTTTTTTGGACCAAGAAGACCCACCCATATTTGTGGAAGCCATCTTGGATGTTATATATTGGGTAGGGCAAAAACTAAAACTTATACCTCCTGACAAGGAAACACAAGAGGAAAACATAGAAGAAATAGAAGTGGCAAAAGAGGAGTTGAAAGACCAACAAGAAATGGAAATGACAGCCGAGGAAAAAAAATTTCAAATAATGTATCTCTGGGAGCAGTATCCGTATGGACAGGGACTAAGAGCTTGTATCTTACTAGTTATATCTTTTTATAGAAAAAATATTCTAATCCCTTTATTGATAATTGTGAAAAATATTGGGCGTATGCTCCTATTTCAAACTCCTGAATGGTTTGAGGATTTCAAAATATGGGAAAAAGAAAAGCATGTTATATGTCTGCCGGAAGGATTAACATTATCCGAAAAAGAAACTCTATTACCGAGCGGGTGGTATAACGACGGTATTCAGATAAAAATCTTATTTCCTTTCTCTTTCAGAACTTCGAACAAAGGGAAACGACTTCCTCCCGAAAAGGATTTTGGTTTTTTAACAGCTTTGGGAACTGGCAGCACAATTCCGTATGGTGAGGGCCAAAAACGACCTTTTCTTTTTAAACCCGTTCTTGAGGACTTCAAAAAACGAATTGTAACATTAATGAATAAGTTTTCTGGAGGTCTAAAAAGACTAAAAAAAAGACTAAAACCATTCTTTCGAAAACTTTTCAAAGTATTTAAAAAAAAAGAGTACAAGCAAGAGTACAAGCAAGAGTACAAGCAGATACTTGAAGAAGGATTTAGTGAAAGTGGATCTTACGATTTGAGTTATACAAATAATTCATCGCCAGAAACCCGGCTTGTATCGACAAAAAACTTAATAAAGCTTGTGACTGATCAAAAAAATCAAATTATCAATAAAATGGGTCCTAAGAAAACAAATTATAATGATAAAAGATTAATACGAAAAAAATGGCAAATATTAAAAAGAATAAATGTTCGAACAATTTGCAAATTACCTCGTTTTTTGAAAGTTTTCATTGCAAGAATATACAAAGATAAATTTTTATCTAGCATTAATATTCTCAAAATGAAAATGGCTATAGAAGTTTTTATTTCAAGACAACGAAAAATAATTCATAAAATAAATCAGAAGTCAACTCCATTTACGTTTATTTTGCCTAGAGAAGAGGCACTCGATAATATTATGAATAGTCCAACTAATTCACACAATTTTGATGACTTATCCTACGTATCACAAGCATATGTATTTTACAGATTAGCAAAAATCCAAGTTAATAATTTATATAAATTAAGATCTTTTCTTCACTCTCAAGGAATCCCCCTTTTTCTTAAACCCGAAATAAAGGATTCTTTTGAAAAGAGAGGAGTTGTTCATTCGAAATGGGTGGATAAGAAACTTCCGAGTTATGAAATGAATCAATGGAAAAACTGGTTAAGAGGTCATGATCAATACAATTTATCTGAGATAAGCTGGGCTATATTAAAACCGGAAAAATGGCGAAATAGAATTCATCAGTGTCATATCGCTAAAAATGAAAATTTATACAAGGGGCATTCATATAAAAAAGATCAACTAATTGATTCCAAAAAAGAAAAACAATTTAAAGGCTATTCATTTTTGAATCAAAAAGATAATTGTCAAAAAGAGTATAGGTATGATCTTTTATCATATAAATTTCTTAATTATGCAAATAAAACGGAATACTTTTTTGATAGATCTTCGTTCCAAGGAAATAAAAACCACAAGATTTCTTCTTACGAGTCTAAAAAGACCTCTTTTTTTATTTTTAATAATCTGCCTATTAATATTCATAATTATATAAAGATTAATCTAAGAATTAATCTAAGAGGTGTAGATGGAGATAGATTTGAGGAAAAAATGGCTAATAGAAAATATTTTGATTGGAAAATTCTCGATTTTCATCTTAAACCAAAAGAACCAAAAGACGATATTCAAATCAGCGAATTCGAGATTCCGACCAGCGAGTTCAAGATTGAAAGGAAGCAACAGACTCAAGGGTTTTTTGATTGGATGGGACTGAATGAAAAAATACAAAAACATTCCATATGCGATCTGGAATCTTGGTTCTTCCCAGAATTTGTATTACTTTATGATGCCTATCAAAGAGAACCTTGGCTTATACCACACAAATCCCTTTTTTTGAATTTGAAGATAAATAAAAATATTTTAAATATTTTGAATAAAAAGAACAAGAAAAAAGAAAAACCAAGTTACGGAAATCTTGTTGAATACGTCATGAAAAAAAGTAAAAAGAAAGATCAATTATCTGAATCCACAAACTTCTGGGCGGATGAAAATTACAACAACTTCTTGGCGGATGAAGACTACAAGGCGATGCACGGAGGATGCAATATCTTAGCCTTTCGCAGATATTTATACCAACGCCCTTTTGCGCTTTATCAATGGAGCCTGCAAGAGGACGATATTATCCTTACAAAATCGGACCGAAATATCTTCCTATATAAGCTCCTGCTTTCCTTGCGAGATGAAAAGAAACGTTTAAGATTAATAAAAACCTTAAGTTACAGTCGAGAACTTAAATTGGAGATAATGTGGGATGAGAGTGGGTGTGTCGAGCGTGTAGACCTGTTGAAAAATGGATTCGTGGAGATAGAAATCTTTCTTTTTCAACAAAACAAAGGACAACTTCTTATGTATCAAACCGTAGGTCTTTCGTTAATTCATAAGAATAAACACAAAATTAATAAAAAATATCAAGAACAAAAAGATCTTTCGCAAAAATATCTTCCTAGGAATCATTTTGATGAAGCTATTTCGACACATCAAAGAATAACTGAAAAAAGAAATCAAAATCCTTTTAAATTTCAATTGCTTGTTCCTGAAACTATTTTATCATTTAGAAGCCGTAGAAAATTAAGAATTCTCGATTGTTTCAATAGGATACTTCTAGAGGATTTCCTGGTAAAGGTATTAGAGGATAAGAATATGTTCATACTAACAAGGCAGAGAACTATTCAACAATTGAAAGATTTGAGAAAATCAAGAATTACAGATAAAAGAAATCCGTTATTTTGGAACGAAAAGAACATAAAAAACAGCAACCAAGTTTCACATGACAATAAGCATCTTGATAGAAAGAAAAATCAATTAATCCAATTAAAGCATTTTCTTTGGCCTAATTATCGATTAGAGGATTTAGCTTGTATGAATCGTTATTGGTTTGATACATATAATGGTAGTCGTTTCAGTATGTTAAGGATCCTTATGTATCCACGATTGAAAAGATTGAAAATTTTTAGATAATAGATTTTCTCTATATATCCTATACCCTATGATAAACAGGGTATGGGATATATGAAATGAAAGTAAACAAATATATGGATATATGGATCACACGTCTTAGCTCATATTTCTTTAATGTTTCAATTAGATCTCGAAATGAATCAACCAAAGCTTAGAAATTTCTTCATTTAATGTCTAAATTCAAATTCTTTGATAGAAAAATCTACGAATCCTTTTCTATCCCTATCTAAATCCAATTTTTAATTGAATTAATTGATTTGAATTCCGAAAATTCGGAGTTCATAAAAAAATTCGGATTATATTCTTGTATATACCACATTTAAATTAATGGTATTATTATTATTGATCGATCAAATCCATATCTGTAACATATCTGTATAAAGGGAGAGGGAGAATTTTTTATGATAAAAAATTCATTTATTTCAGTTATTTCTCAAAAAGAAAACAGAGGGTCTGTTGAATTTCAAGTATTCAGTTTCACCAATAAGATAAAGACACTGACTTCACATTTGAAATTGCACAAAACAGACTTTTCATCTAAGAGAGGTTTACGAAAAATTTTGGGAAAACGTGAACGGCTGCTGGCCTATTTGTCAAAAAGAAATAGAAAACGCTATAACGAATTAATCAGTGAGTTGAATATTCGAGAGAAAAAAAAAACTCGTTAATTTGCGGGGTGATACCATTTTTAATCGGCTCAATTTTGATGAACTTCTTTTGACTTTCAGCAATGCATGGAAGAATGACTCGAGAAAAACTTATGATTGCACCAACTACAAGAAAAGACCTCATGATAGTCAATATGGATCCTCACCACCCACCAATGCACGGTGTTCTTCGACTGATTGTTACTCTCGACGGTGAAGATGTTATTGACTGTGAATCAATATTGGGTTATTTACGTAGAGGGATGTAAAAAATTGCGGAAAATCGAACAATTATACCTTATGTAAATGTAACGGGTTGGGATTATTTAGCTACTATGTTCACAGAAGCAATAACCGTAAATGTACCCGAACGATTAAGCAATATTCAAATACCTAAAAAAGACTTGCTATTTCAGAGCTATTATGTTGGAATTGAGTCGTGTCGCTTCCCATTTGTTATGACTTGGCCCTTTTATGGCAGATATTGGGGCACAGACCCCCTTCTTCTATATTTTTCGAGAACGATAAACGATAATTGATATATGATCTATTCGAAGCTGCTACTGGTATGCGCATGATGCATAATTATTTATTTTCGTATCGGAGTAGTTGCTGCTGATCTACCTCATGGCTGGATAGAGAAATGTTTGGATTTTTGCGATTATTTTTTAATTACGGTTGCTGAATATAAAAAGCTTATTACACGAAATCCTATTTTTTTAGAACGAGTTGAGGGCGTAGGCATTATTGATACAGAAGAAGCACTAAATTGGAGTTTATCAGGGCCAATGCTACGAGCTTCCGGAATACAATGGGATCTTCGTAAAGTTCATCCTTATGAGTGTTACGACGAATTTGACTGGGAGATTCAATGGCAAAAAGAAGGGGATTCATTAGCTCGGTATTTAGTACGAATCAGTGAAATGACAGAATCCATAAAAATTATATAACAAGCTCTGGAAGGAATTCCAGGGGGACCTTATGATAATTTATAAATTCGGCGCTTTATTTTATATAGGATAAAAGACCCTGAGTGAAATGTTTTGAATATCGATTTCTTAGTAAAAAACCTTCTCCAATCTTTGAATTGTCCAAGCACGAACTTTATGTCAGAGTCGAAGCACCAAAAGGAGAGTTGGTAATTTTTCTGATAGGAGATTGGAGTGTTTTTCCTTGGAAATGGAAAATTCGACCACCGGGTTTTATCAATTTGCAAATTCTGACACAATTTAGTTAAAAGAATGAAATTGACTGATATTATAACGATACTAGGTAGCATAGATATCATTATGGGATAAGTTGATCGTTGAAATGATAATTGAGACAAGAGAAATACAAATTATCAACTCTTTTTCCAGATTGGAATCCTTAAAAAAAGTCTATGGAATCGTATGGATGCTTGGCCCGATTTTAACGCTTGTATTAGGAATCATACTCGGTGTACTAGTAATTGTTTGGTTAGAAAGGGAAATATCTACGGGGATACAACAACGTATTGGCCCCGAATATGCCGGACCTTTGGGAATTCTCCAAGCTCTAGCAGATGGGACAAAACTACTTTTCAAAGATAATCTTCTTCCATCTAGAGCAGATACTCATTTATTTGGTATCGGACTATCCATAGCAGTCCTATCCATTTTCTAAGTTATTCAGTAATTACTTTTAGCTATCGCTTTATTCTAACTGATCTTAGTATTGGTATTTTTTTATGAATTGCCCTTTCAAGTCTTGTTCCCATCGGACTTCTTATGTCGGGATATGGATCAAATAATAAATATTCCTTTTTAGGTGGATTAAAAGCTGCTGCTCAATCAAGAAATCAAAGTATTTTGGCTCTCGCTCATCAACCAATTGGGAAGTAGATTGATTCTGATCACTCATTGATTCGTCTGGTATCTAAATATAAGATTCGTTTATACGTTAGTTTACTAGACCGAAAACTTAGGACGTTCAAAAATGGATAGAGCCAATGTCACATTCAGTAAAGATTTATGATACATGTATAGGATGTACTCAATGTGTTCGAGCGTGCCCCACCGATGTATTAGAAATGATACCTTGGGACGGATGTAAAGCTAAACAAATTGCTTCTGCTCCAAGGACTGAAGACTGTGTTGGTTGTAAGAGATGTGAGTCGGCCTGTCCAACGGATTTCTTGAGTGTTCGGGTTTATTTATGGCATGAAACAACTCGCAGTATGGGTCTAGCTTATTGATACGTTCTATAAAACTCTATTTGAATCCATTTTTCTTTGTTGACCGACAAAATCCGTGCTCAAAATATTTGAATTTTATTTTGAGCACAGGTTTTTCTGGTCCAAGTATATCTTGTCTTTACCACGAACCATTTTCCTTTCTTAACACTAATCGTAGTGTTGCCGATATTTGCGGGTTCCTTAATTTTCTTTCTTCCATATAGAGGAATATAGGGCAATTCGTTGTTATACTATATGTATTTATATCTTAGAACTTCTTCTAACGACTTATGCATTCTGTTATCATTTCCAATTAGATGATTCATTAATCCAACTAATAGAATATTCTAAATGGATCCATTTTTTTTTAATTTCCATTGGATATTAGGAATAAATGGACTATCTATAGGACCCATTTTATTGAATTTTATTGACGGGATTTATCACTACTTTAGCTACTTTAGCGGCTTGACCAGTTCCACGGTATTCTCAATTATTTCATTTCCTGATATTAGCAATGTACAGTGGGCAAATAGGATTATTTTCGTGTCGGGACTTTTTACTTTTTTTTATTCATGTGGGAGTTAGAATTAATTCCTATTTACCTACTTGTATCCATGTGGGGAGGAAAAAACGTCTGTACTCAGCTAAAAAATTTATTTTGTACACGGCAGAGGGTTCTGTTTTTCTTTTAATGGGAATTCTGGCTGTTGGTTTATATGGTTCTACTGAACCAACATTTCATTTTGAAATATTAACCAATGGGTGCTACCCCGCGGCTTTGGAAATAATATTTTATATTGGATTTTTTATTGCTTTTGCTGTCAAATTTTCAATCATACCCCTACATACATGGTTACCAGATACCTATGGAGAAGCATATTATAGTACTTGTATCCTTTTAGCCGGAAGCTTATTCAAAATGGGAACGTATGGATTAGTTCGAATCAATATGGAATTATTCCCTCATGCTCATTCTCTATTTTCTCCTTGGTTGATAATAAATAAGAGGCACAATGCCAATAATTTATGCAGCTTCAACATCTTTCGGTCAGCGAAATTAAAAAAAAAGAATAGCTTATTCCTCTGTATCTCATATGGGTTTCCTAATTATAGGAATAGGTTCTATCACTGATATGGGACTTAACGAAGCCCTTTTACAAATAATCTCTCATGGATTTATTGGCGCTGCACTTTTTTTTTGGCCGGAACGACTTATGATAGAATACATCTTGTTTATCTTGACGAAATGGGTGGTATATTTATCCCAATGCCAAAAATATTCACGATGTTCAATAGCTTTTCGATGGCCTCCCTTGCATTACCAGGTATGAGTGGTTTTGTTGCCAAATTTTTAGTCTTTTTTGGACTAATTACTAGCCAAAAAGATCTTTTAATGGCATAAAGTTCTAATTACTTTTGTAATGCCAATTGGAATGATATTAACTCCTATTTATTATCTATGTTACGCCAGATGTTCTACGGATACAAGATATTTAATGTTTCAAAATTTTTTTACGCGTACTAGGTATTGATATGTACCCTGATTTCGTTCTTTCACTATCAGTTGAAAAGATTGAAGTTATTCTATCTAATTTTTTTAGAGATAGTTTTTCTGAATCAAAAAATCTTATCATTAAAAAAAAATGTTTGTTATACAATGAGAAAAAGAAGACTTTTTCTTTTTCTCTTACGTTAAGTAAAAAAAAAAATGAATAATGAATTTCAACTGGCGAGAACGCGGCGAATCGCCCCAATATTGGAGTGATTCGCCACGTTCTCGTTAGTTCACATAAAGTTTTTTTTGATCTGATATGTGGTATATATGTATTATACACTTTTCGATTCCTATTCGAAAAGACCCTTTTTGAATTCAATTAAATGTAAATGAACCATAACTATGTAATCCTATTCCTAATAGATTGACTCCAAAATAGCATATCCAAATTATAAGAAATCCAATAGACGCCACAATTGCCGAATTTGTACCCTTCCACTTTATATTTGTTCGAATATGTAAATAAATTGCGAATACAATCCAAGTAATAAAAGCCCAAGTTTCTTTTGGGTCCCAACTCCAATAGGATCCCCATGCTTCGTTAGCCCATACTGCTCCCGAAAGAATTCCTATGGTTAAAAATATAAACCCTAGACTAATAACCCGATAACTCCAATAATCCAATTGTTGAATCAATTGTGATCTGTAATAATTTTTTGTAAAAAAAAAAGAAGGATCTTCAAAAACATTATTTCGTTCATTCATATATTTGATTTCACCAAAGAAAAATGACTCATTTAAATTGAAAAAAGGATTACTCCTAGAAAAAAACTTTCTTGTTTTTCTAACTTTAATGACTAGAAGAGATACTGATAATAATGATCCACATAAAAGGGCTGCATAGCTTAATATCATCATACTTACGTGCATTATTAGCCATTCGGATTGAAGCGCGGGTACTAAGATTGTGGATTCACGTATTTCGGTTAAAAGACCTGAAGTAGCAAAGCCCTGGGTAAAAACAGCACTTGGGCCAATTATTGTGCTTAGAAGATTTTTATTTTTTTTGAAATGGGGAACTATATAAATAAGGGAAAAACTCCATGAAAGAAAGATTAAGGATTCATATAAATCACTTAGTGGAAAATGTTCTGAATAAATCCAACGAGTAATGAATAATCCTGTTATACATAAAAAAGTCATTATCGTGCCTTTTTCGGATGAATCATATAGTTTTATGAGTCCATCGACTAAAAAGGTTATTAAATAAATTGTAATTATAATGGAAACGATCGAAAAAGAAATGTGAGTTAATATATGCTCTAAGGTTAAAAAAAATATCATAAAAATAAATCACAAAGGAATCCTTTAATTAGAAAAATGAAAATCGGAAATTGAATTGATTATTCATTTTCATTATTGATTATTCATTTTCATTATAAGATCTGTTGACTTCTTTTAGTAAATCACATGCCGCCACTCGGACTCGAACCGAGATGCTCTCGCACTGCTTCCTAAGAGCAGCGTGTCTACCAATTTCACCATAGCGGCTTGTCTTGCATTTATAATAGCCTATGAATAAGCAATCGTCTAGATTTAAGAATTAAATTGAACGTAATATTTTTTTAGGAAAGATTCAAATTGATAAAAAAAATTTCGTTCAACTGGGTATTTGCAAGTTGATTATTTGAATGAATTTAAGGCTAGGTCTTAGTTTTAGTGTGTATTTTCTATTTCTACTTTCCTTGACTTGAACTCTTGTAAAACTAGATCATCCTAGTATGAATTAAGGGATAGCCCTCTCAAAAAACGTTTTTGTTTTAATGAATTGTTTTTGATTTATTTGATTTTAAAAAAATGAAAGCAAACAATCCATTTTTTCATTGACAAAAAAAGAAGCTATTTTGAATGATTCACAAAATTGACATGTATTTATCTAGAACACCTTCATTAACATTAAGTGTTTTTGCGTCGATTGATGCCAAGATATAAATGGGGTCTATATAGAAAGAAATTTAGAAAATTTAGAAAAGTAAAAAGGTTGTACAAAAAAAGAAAACCTTCTATTTCAAATCAAATAAGTTGATGGGGAAAATAATATTCCCCACCTTGTAAATTAGGAAATATACTAAAAAGGAAGTTGGGTATCTTACTTTTTTTGTCAACAAGAAGAATACTTTCTTTTTTTTAATTCAGAAAGGTAAACCGAAGATTTATATATTCGAATTCTAAGAGCAGAACGACTTCCATTTCTTATTGAATCACTTAGTTTTCTTATTGAATGATGTAATTGAAATGGAATTCGGAAATCCAATCCTCGGACGGAAAGGAATCAATTTTCGGGTCGGGTCGATTTTGTCGCACACAAAACTTTTGGAATTCCCGGTAGAAATAGATTTCCCCAAGGAAAGTGCTTTTAATGATGTCCAATACCCCTTTCCTTTCCAAAAATTTTTACGAATACGCTTTTTTGATGCAGAAGTACGTTTTTTTGGAACTGCCATTATAAATAAAAATGAAGAAATTACTCATTGATATAGTTGGATGTGAAAGACATCTATTGTTCAAACAAAATTGAAACTAAAAGAGTAGATAAGATAAGTGAAAAGTAGGGTAAAATTTCATAAAACATTACTCATTTTTAAAAATAGAAAAAAGAAGAATATTTTCAATAATTTGTCAAATTCGGGAAAAATCTATCTAATTTGACTGCAATTTAAAAATTCCAAAGAGACTAGTAATCAGTTTCTTTCTTTATATATAATTTGACCAATTAGAACTTCTTGATTTGAATATTTGAAGTATTTAGCAGAAGCTCAGAAAGAATAAGTTAAAAATAAAAAATAATTATTTAAGTTAGTTTAAGGTAGTATATATTTTCATGTTGTTATTCACTCTTTTTTAAGGTCCATTGAATTGGAAATAATTAATATTAATTAATAATTAATTCAAAAACTTTTTTATGGAACAGACATATCAATATGCATGAATTATACCTTTCGTTCCACTTCCAGTTCCTATGTTAATAGGACTGCGACTTCTTCTTTTTTCGACAGCAAAAAAAATCTTCGTCGTATGTGGGCCTTTCCAAGTATTTTATTGTTAAGTATAGTCATGATTTTTTATGATTTTTTCAACGAATCTGTCTATTCAGCAAATAAATAAAATAGCAGTTCTATCTATTAATATGTATGGTTTTGGACCCTCGACAATGATTTTTCTTTCAAATTTGGCTACTTGATTGATCCGCTTACTTCTATTATATTACTTTTAATCACTAGTGTTGGAATTATGGTTCTTATTTATAGTGATAATTATATGGCTCATGATCAAGGATACTTGAGCTTTTTTGCTTATATGAGTTTTTTCAGTACTTCGATGTTAGGATTAGTTACTAGTTCGAGTTTGATCCAAATCTATATTTTTCGAGAATTGGTTGGAATGTGTTCCTATCTATTCTTATCTATTACTATTATTACTATTAATTAATAGGGTTTTGGTTCACACAACTTTCTGCGGCAAATGCTTGTCAAAAGGCGTTTGTAACTAATCGTGTGGGGGATTTGGGTATTAGGAATTTTAGGTTTTTATTGAATAACAGGTAGTTTTTAATTTCGGGATTTATTCGAAATATTCAATTCAATAAGTTGATTTATAATCATGAATTCCCTTTTCTTACTTTGTGTGCTGCTTTATTATTTACCGGTGCAGTCGCTAAATCTGCACAAGTTCCCCTTTATTTTATGTATGGTTACCCGATGGGAGGGACCAACCCCCTATTTTGGCTCTGATACATGCCTCGACCACGGCCGAGGCGGGGATTTTTCTTGTAGCTTGCCTTCTTCCTCTTTTTATAGTTATACCTTATTAATGAATTTTATTTTTGATTTCGTTCATAGGAATAATCACAGTATTATTATTATTAGTATTAGGAGCTATTTTAGCTCTTGCTCAAAAAGACATTAAAGGGGGGTTAGCCTATTTGAGAATGTCTCAATTGTATATGATGTTAGTTCTAGGAATGGGGTCTTATCGAAGTGTTTTATTTCATTTGATTACTCATACTTATTTCAAAGCATTATTATTTTTAGGGTCTGGATCCCTTATTCATTCAATGGAACCTATTCTCCGGATAAAAGTCAGAATGTGGTTTTGGGGGGCGGTTTAAAAAAATATGTACCAATGACTAAAAACTATTTTTTATTAGGTACACTTTCTCTTTGTGGTATTCCACCTCTTGCTTGTTTTTAGTCAAAAGATGAAATTATTAAGGATAGTTGGTTGTATTCGCCGATTTTAGCAAGACTGGTTTGGGCCACGGCAGGATTAACTTCCATTTTATATGTTTCGGATGTATTTACTTATTTTTGACGGATATTTAAACGTTCATTTTCAAACCTAGACTAGAAACAAAAATCTTTTTCTATATTTGATATCTTTATGGGGTAAAGGGTGTTCGAAACGAATTAACAAAAATTTTTATTTATTAAGAATCAATAATAATAAAAGTTCTTCTTTATTTTTTAAAAAGACACGTCGAAGTGATGACAATGTACGAAAAAATAAGGAGCGGCAGCTTTTATATTATATTACTATTGTTCATAACAATACTAAAAAGCCTTTTTCCTATCCTTATGAATCAGACAATACGATGTTATTTCCTTTACTTGTATTAGTTCTATTTAAGTTCTTTGTTGGATCTCTAGGGATTCTTTTGAATTTTAATCAAAAAGGAACGGATTTGTATATATTATCCAAATGGTTAGTTCCGCCTATTAATCTTTTACATCAAAAGGTAAAGGATTTCAAAGATTGGTATAAATTTTTGAAAGATGCAATTTTTTCAGTCAGTATAGCTTATTTTGGAATAGTTTTAACGTCCTTTTTATATAAACTCATTTATTCTTCGTTCAAAAACTTCTATTTAATTAATTAATTTTTTAAAATAGATCCAAAGAGAAGCTGTTCCGATAAAATTCTAAATGCCTTATATGATTGGGCATATAATCGTGCTTATATAGATGCTTTTTATACAATATCTTTGACTGGGGCGATAAAAGGATTGGCTCAATTAACTTATTTTTTTCATAAATGCATAATTGATGGGGAATTGCAAATGGGTTTGATATCATTAGTTTCTTTGTAGGAGAAGGTATCAAATCTGTAGGAGGTGGTCGGATTTCGTCTTATCTTTTCTTCGATGTTTTTTGTGTATCAATATTTTGATTACTTTTTTTATGTATTTATATTATATGAATATGATATAATATTATATAATATTTGATGATTTTATATATGATATTTGTTCTTCCTCAGTAGCTCAGCGGTAGAGCGGTCGGCTGTTAACCGATTGGTCGTAGGTTCGAATCCTATTTGGGGAGATTTGATTCATTCTGACTTAATGAATGCAGAATAAAGGGGCTCACTTTGACCGTTAAAAATAGGGAATCTCTTCCCTGTCTTTGTTTCTATTTCATCGTATCTCATTCTATTCTGTGCGATTTGAAAATGACCATCAATACCTCGGTGTAGGTCCTGGATAATCCTTTGCTCCATAGCCCATGAGCTATTTACAACTAGCCAATTAAGAATTTTCAAATGTATTAGCACTGCATCTTTGATGGAGTCATCAATTCTCCCGAGAGTTCACAATTGCCGCGAGCAAACATATTAATGACGAGGAAGGCATTTTATGCTACTAATACTTGTACTTGTTCACCTATTCTGCCCAAGCCTAGCTGAGGAATAGTTTCAGA